AACATATATATTATACTATATACTATATATTATATATTTAATATACTTAGATATGCCCCTATTTCTATCCGTGCAATTTTGAATACTTGAACGGTCGATTCTTTTTTTTTTTTTTTTTTCATCTTAGCTTTCACCTTTTCGAATGAAACCAGAGGAGTGTTTCATTATGATCTGAATTACACTTTTATCTTTCATTTTATTCTTATCCTTTTCTTAGGGCAGACCCTCTATAACATAACAAAAAAAGGAAAAGGAAATTTTTAGTATTATTAATTTAAAATTTAATTACTAGCCATAACTAATAAAATGGCTATAAACAATCATTCCGTTAATTTATAATTAGAAGATAATTCTAAATAAAATATATAAACAAATTTAAATATATAATAAAATATCAAAAAAAAATAGTACTATAGAATAGTAAAAAAAAATCTTACTATCTAATTAAGCTAATTAAGATATTGATTATCGATAAACATATATTTGAGAAATAGATCGAAATTAAATATCGCTATATTAATAGGTATGTTCTATAATATTCAAATATCCAATATTTTTGGAAATATTCTTTATATATTTTATTTTATATATTTATTTTTATATAAATCATATTTCTTATGAAATAGCTAAGAATGAACAGTTAATATCTCAGTAGTTTACTAAACTAGTATGTGTGTACAATTTATGTTATGCGAGCCCGCTTAGCTCAGAGGTTAGAGCATCGCATTTGTAATGCGATGGTCATCGGTTCGATTCCGATAGCCGGCTTTTCTCCATTTGTTTTATTTTTTACATAATTTAATTGATAATGTGAAATCAAAGTGAAAAACCTCTTTCCCTTTTCCCAAGGGTCACTGATCTATTTCTATTATTTCGTAGGAACTTCCAATTATGAATAAAAATTGGATTGGAGGAGTTCGGTCTCTGTAGAACAAATCAATTAAGAAAAGAACCCTTAATTTTTATTATTTAAAATTCTTTTTATTTATATAAATTTATATAATACAATTATTTATATACAATATAATACAATTATTTATATACAATAAGGTACGGATATTGATACAATTCCTCTAATTATTTATTCTTTATAATACTTCAGTAAATTTCGCTTAATTTATCATATTTTAGTTTAGTTTTAATTTTGTTTTATGAAATTTCATAAAAAATAAGGAGTCTTTATGTCGCGTTACAGAGGACCTCGTTTCAAAAAAATCCGTCGTCTGGGGGCTTTACCGGGGCTAACTAGTAAAAAGCCTAGAGCCGTAAGCGATCTTAGAAACCAATCGCGCCCCGGCAAAAAATCTCAATATCGTATTCGTTTAGAAGAAAAACAAAAATTGCGCTTTCATTATGGTCTTACAGAACAACAATTACTTAAATACGTTCGGATCGCCGGAAAAGCCAAAGGGTCAACAGGTCAGGTTTTACTACAATTACTTGAAATGCGTTTAGATAACATCCTTTTTCGATTAGGTATGGCTTCGACTATTCCTCAAGCCCGCCAATTAGTTAACCATAGACATATTTTAGTTAATGGTCGTATAGTAGATATACCAAGTTATCGCTGCAAACCCCGAGATATTATTACAGTGAGGGATGAGCAAAAATCTAGGGCTCTGATTCAAAATTATCTTGATTCACCCCCCCGTGAGGAATTACCAAAACATTTGACTCTTCACCCATTCCAATATGAAGGATTAGTCAATCAAATAATAGATAGTAAATGGGTCGGTTTGAAAATAAATGAATTGCTAGTTGTAGAATATTACTCTCGTCAGACTTAACCCTAACTAAAATAACAAGGGTTCGGACAATTTTGCCCCCTCCATTTTGGCTTAAGTAAAGGGACCCGGGGTAAGTAAGGTAAGGGGTTTCATCTGGGGATTTTTCTCTTATTCATGTATCATAGATCGGTAGGGTATTTTCATTCCTTGTCGATTTTGTCCAGTATTTTTCGTACCACAGAAATTCGGGGTAGGGATAGAGAATCTATATCAAAGAAAAGAAAGGTCTAACTGTTGGAGTATCCATTCTTATTTGATGCATTGCAGTCAGTAACATTGGTGAATTAGTTGACGAGTACGGAAAGAGAGGGATTCGAACCCTCGGTAAACAAAAGTCTACATAGCAGTTCCAATGCTACGCCTTGAACCACTCGGCCATCTCTCCTACATAATGATTATGGACCAAAAACCGAGTGAATAGTGAGTCATTCATATTATTTTGGATAGGTATGTACATTCAATTTTAACTATATTTAAATTTAACTCTAAAAATAGAAAACTTTTCATCAAAGAAAAACCCTTCCTCCGAGGCTGGGGATAAAGATAAATCCCTTTTGGGAAAAATTGTAAAATAAAGATATATATCTATTCATGTTTGCGAAGACGGTGTTTCCGCCCTTTCTAATATTTATACCGGATTAAATCACTCAATTGAAACGAATCGAATGATCGATATATTTTTTTAGACTGTGTTTAATGGATACCTTTAAATC